CTTAATTTAGGGTGAGCCAATAGGATGAACTGAAAAAGTTCTGTATCATTAACTATTTAAGATGTACAGTAACATCAATTAGATATCCGGCTACGAAAAAGAAAAAGTAGGATCAAAGAAAATTAAAAGAAATGGACCGAATTTTTTTATAATGTATCTCAGATAAATTTTGACTATTCTCACCTCTGAACTTCCCTAGATTAAACTTTTTGGCCTTTCAACCAAGTAATTTTACGATTTGAATATTGTTGAAATATTAACATTCTTTTTGGAGCGCAGAAAAAATTGAAACAAAATGGAATCATTCATTTTCAGACTAACTTTCTATACCTAGAATATACATCTATTCATTCTTTAGCTAGAAAGAGTATATCTCCGTACGCCTAGATAAATTATGTATGATGATCAAGACCACTAAAAAATATGTATCTATTCCCAAATTTTAATAAATTTGGGAATAGATACTCATAGAAATGAATCGCCGGGAACCAGATTTGAACTGGTGACACGAGGATTTTCAGTCCTCTGCTCTACCGGCTGAGCTATCCCGACCATTCTTGACACACCACCCTAATTTTAGGAAATTACTTGAGTCTATGTCAACTAAATAAAAAAAAATACTTTTTGTTTTGAATTTTAATTAAAAAAAAGGGATATGGGATAAAAAATTAGCGAATTAAATGGGCTTTTGGGGATAGAGGGACTTGAACCCTCACGATTTCTAAAGTCGACGGATTTTCCTCTTACTAAAAATTTCATTGATGTCGGTATTGACATGTAGAATGGGACTCTATCTTTATTCTCGTCTGATTAATCCGTTATTCAAAAGATCCATCAGACTATGGTGGAGTGACTGATTTGATCAATCAATATTATTCTATTGAAAGAGTAAATGTTGTCAACTCCATTTGTTAGAACAGCTTCCATTGAGTCTCTGCACCTATCCTTTTTTGATTTTAACTTTCTGAACTTTTATTTATTTGTTTTCGGAAAGAAGGATTTGGCTCAGGATTGCCCATTTTTAATTCCAGGGTTTCTCTGAATTTGAAAGTTTTCACTTGGTAAGTTTCCATACCAAGGCTCAATCCAATTAAGTCCGTAGCGTCTACCAATTTCGCCATATCCCCCGTTTTTTTCTTTGAGATTGATATCATATCTCATTAGGATGTTTTTTCATTTGTATTATGAGAATTCCATGATGGAACTGTTGAATTTATTAGAAACCTACTCCCATTTTTGGAAAAATTTCCTTCTATTTGTTTGATTGATTTTCTTTCATCTATATCAGATAGCCATATTTAGTCGAATCAGAAATGATTCTATTATCTGTGTATTCGCAATTCAATATACAGAGATATATACTACATTTATCTCTATTTTATATGTCCCTCCTTCTTTGATTTTTTGAGAGTATTTAGAATACTCTAACGTTCGATTCTTTTTTTTCCTTAGAGCAGACAGATACAGACCTTATAATAACAAAACGAAAATCAAAAATCTATTTATTAATTTAAAATTTGACATTCATTTAGAAATTCAATAGAAATATCAAATTTCTATTTACTTATCCAATTTCTATCGATACATTCTTTTTTATATACATTATACTTTTTTATATACATTATACATAGTTCATCTTAATGCATACGAATTTTGTAATATAAATTACTGTTTACTGTAATCTAATTAGTCATTATTTAAAATTCTAAAAAATGAGACTATTTAAAATTAAAATGACGATATTGTTTTATTGATAAAAATTATTTGATAAATCGATCAAAATAGTATTCTATTTAACTATTAATTAAAATTAACTATTAATTAAAATTCTTATCTTAAAATTATTCTGATTTTTATGATATGATATATACTAAAATATCAAATAAATAATAACTATTGGATATTTTCTATTTTTTCTATGTTTGTATTTATTTGATTATGATATAGTAATTTGGTTATGAAGAGCTAATATAAAACAATTAATAACTAAGATCCCAGTAGTTTAGGAAATAATTCCGATAAATCCACAATTTGTGTTATGAGAGCCCGCTTAGCTCAGAGGTTAGAGCATCGCATTTGTAATGCGATGGTCATCGGTTCGATTCCGATAGCCGGCTTTTTTTCTCTATTTGTTTTCATTTTTGACATAAGGGATAATCTCTTTTTATTTTAGTTATTTTAGGAAAAAAAATTGGAGTTCCATTTCTCTAGAACAAATCAAGAAAATAACCTTCTTTTTTTATTTTCTATTTATTTATTTAGATAGATATACAATAGAATAAAATTCGGATACTGATCGAATCTTTCCAGTTCTTTTTTGTACTATAATATTTATAGTAAAATACTTTGTAAAATACTTTAAGTAGATTTCGTTTGATTTATCATATTTGTTATTTAGTTTAGTTTTAATTTAGCTTTATGAGATTTTCCATTTTAAATTAAAAAGGAGTGTTTATGTCACGTTACAGAGGGCCTCGTTTCAAAAAAATACGTCGTCTGG